TTACCACGAATTTGAACAGAAAAAAGATACATTTAATAAAATTCAAATATCAACAGAAATTGGGCATTTCATGCCTTTAATGAGTCAATTTGCTGGGGAATCAACATTGAATCTGAATGGAATTTCTTTACTTCCAGAAGAAGGAAAAATTAAAAAGCAAAAAAAGAATAAATTACTAAAAAAAGGGATACATAGAATAAATAGAAAAAAAGATATGAGGAGATACGACCTCCTCCTACATATTTAATCCCTTCTGCGACAAAAAAACTTGTAATACCAAACCCATTTGGAATTCCATCAAGTATTCGTCTATCAAAAAATGAAACTAATTCAGATAAACTTCTTACACCCTTAATTAAAGATGTTGCATAAAAAGCATCTATATAACCACGGTTAGAAGACCAATTATAGATTATATTTATAATTTTGTCCTCAAAAACTCTCTTTGTACTCCTTTTATGAAATGAATTAATTAAGTCAAAATTTTTGAAAGATGAATAAATTGGTTTATATAAAAAAAAGGCTATAAATATTCCACAATAAGCTATACTAACCGAAAAAATCGCATTTATCACAAATTCATACCAATCAAAAGAATTTGTAGAATTAGAATGTAAGGGATTTATGGATGGAGTTAACCATTTAGTTAATATATCCAATTCGATTCCTTCTTGATAAAAGGGAATTCCTAGGCCTCCAATGAAGATTGTAAAGAGAATCAATACAATGAGAGGAAATAACATAGTATTGCCTGATTCAGAAGGATATAAAGAAATATTCTTATTGTCAAAATTAATATTAGTAATAAAAAATTGCATCATCGTTTTTAGAGGATTTGGGGGAATTTTATAGGTTTTTTTCGTAAAAACCGAACCTCTTTCCCTATTATTCATTGTTACTAAGTTAAATAAAGGAAAATTTTTATTGATCGTTTTTAATCCTTCTTTACCCCATAGGGATAGTGAATACAAGGAACTGCTTTTTTTTCCACTGTAATTTTTACAATAAAGGTTTAAATGTCCTTCAAAGGTAAGTAAATAGATTCGAAACATATAAAATGCGGTTAATCCGGCTGTGAAATAAGCTATTAGTGCGAAAATTGGCGAATACAACCAACTATCATTAAGGATTTCGTCTTTGGACCAAAAGCAACCAAGAGGCGGAATACCACAAAGCGAAAGCGTACCTATTAAAAAAGCTGTTTTTGTAATTGGAACATGTTTTGTTAGCCCCCCCATAAGAACCATATTCTGACTTTTATCTGGAGAATATCCAACAAGAGTTTCCATGGAATGAATAAGGGATCCGGATCCTAAAAACAATAATGCTTTTGAATAAGCATGAGTAATCAAATGAAATAAAGCAGTTCTATAAGAACCCATACCTAGAGCTAACATCATATAACCCAATTGTGACATTGTAGAATAAGCTAAACTTCTCTTAATGTCTTTTTGAGCAAGAGCTAAAGTAGCTCCTAATAATACTGTTATTATACCTATAAAAGCTATTACATACATTATATACGGTACAACTACGAAAATAGGAAGAAGTCGAGCGACTAGAAAAATCCCTGCTGCAACCATGGTAGCAGCATGTATGAGAGCTGAGATAGGCGTAGGGCCCTCCATAGCATCAGGTAACCATACATGAAGGGGAAATTGGGCCGATTTAGCAACTGCACCAGCAAATAAACAGAAAGTACATAAAATACAAAATAAAAGATTGACCTCATTATTATTAATTAACTTAGTGAATATTTCAAATAAATCCTGAAAATCAAAACTGCCTGTTATCCAATAAAGACCTAAAATTCCTAATAATAAACCAAAATCCCCGACACGATTAGTCACAAATGCTTTTTGACAAGCATTCGCGGCACTAGGGCGTGTGAACCAAAAACCTATTAATAGATACGAACACATTCCAACTAATTCCCAAAAAAAATAAATTTGTACCAAATTAGAACTCGTAACTAATCCTAACATGGAAGTAGTGAAAAAACTCATATAAGCAAAAAACCGCAAATATCCCTGATCATGTGACATATAATTATCACTATAAATAAGAACCAAAATTGCAACAGTAGTGATTAATACTGACATAATAGAAGTAAGTGGATCAAGCAAGTAGCCAAACTCTAAAGAAAAATCATTATTAATCGTCCAGGAGCATACATATTGATAAATAGAATTATTATTTATTTGTTGAATGGACAGCATCAGCGAAAAAGTCATAGCTATGCTTAACAAGGAAATACTAGAAAAAGCCCATATACGCCGAAGATTTTTTGTTGACGTTGGAAAAAATAGAAGTCCCACCCCTATTAACAAAGGAACTGGAAGTGGAATGAAGGGTATGATCCATGCATATTGGTATATATGTTCCATAATATAAAATTTTTATATTTAATTAATTTCTAATTTCATTTTTTTTGTTTAGAACTCAATGACTCTTGTCCTTTTTGAAAGAAATTTCAATCAAGATATTTATATATATAATAACTTAATATGGAATATATCTAATATTTTTTGTTCTTCGAGCTTATTGATTATTCAGTTTTTTTTTTATTGTCAAATTAAGAAATTTTAATTGGTCAAATAACCCGTTTGTTAATAAAAGTGAATAACTAAAGAATAGGAAGATAAAAAAGGTACACTTTCATTTATATAGAAATCATTTCTAATATTTCTAATACTTAAAAATCTATTTAATACTTATAATAAAGGATAAAAAAGACTATCAATTATATTAAGTAAGATTAAATAAGATAGACTAAAGATTTCGAAATAGTTTTGAAAACTAGTAGTTTTAGTTAATTTATTCTGTAAAAATGATTAATTCAGTTTACAGAAAATTTTTGATTGTTTGTTAGTACAAAAAAAATTAATGAAGAGGTTTTCGTTTATAATATAAATACATAGATAATGAATAAAAAACAAAGATTTTTATGAGATGTCTTTCACATCCAACTCTAACAATGAATAATAAATTCAATTTGAAATGGCAGTTCCAAAAAAACGTACTTCTATTTCCAAAAAGCGGATTCGTAAAAATATTTGGAAAAAAAAAGGCTATTGGGCGGCGTTAAAAGCTTTTTCATTAGCAAAATCTCTTTCTACCGGGAATTCAAAAAGTTTCTTTGTACAAAAAATAAGTAATCAAACCCTGGAATAATGGGAATCAACCTGACTAAAAAAAAAATAGCATAAGAAATTCTAAATTTAATTTAGAATCTAAAATAAATGATTAAAATTCGTGTTTAGATTAATGTTTTGAAAAAAAAAAGTGTGACTATTTTCTACGATATCTTTTTTGTCATTTCTAAGATGGGGATTTTTTCCCCATCAACCTATTTGTTTTGTGACAAAAAAATAAAACTCTAAAAAATTTGTCTAGCTATAAATTTTATATTCTGTAAAAAAACCAAATAGAAAAACTTTAATTCTCAAAATAGCTCTCTATTCGTTTTTGCAATTAATTTAAAATGCTTTTTGTATTCTGTTTGTTTAGTTGAATATTATATGTTTTTTTTTTTGAATAAATTTCAGCAGAAATCAAAACTTTTCTTATATAACAGTTCAATACTTACTTAATTTGTTTGTTGAAATGTAAAATAAGGTTTCTATTTTTATGTATTGAAAGAATCTATGTATTTTTTATTTGCTAATTTTTAAATAAGCTAAATTTTTTTTATTTAAAATTACATAAGAAAAAAACTTAATAGAGGTCTATCCCTATATGAGAGACTAGAATATTCTAATTAATACTCTAGTTATATTATATATTGAATATCGACTATTGAATAATAAACCGCTATTATTATTTCAAACAAGCCGCTATGGTGAAATTGGTAGACACGCTGCTCTTAGGAAGCAGTGCGAGAGCATCTCGGTTCGAGTCCGAGTGGCGGCATGGCATTTTCAAAATTCTCAAAAAATTTTCAATAATGAATAATAATGAAAAATGAATTTAATTCCATTTCATAATTTATAATTGAGGAATTTCTTTTTTTTTTTTTATATATATAATAAAATATTATGATATTTTCGACTTTAGAACAAATTTTAACTCATATTTCTTTTTCAACAGTTTCCGTTGTAATTACACTCCATTTAATAACTTTAATAGTCAACGAAAAAGTACGACTATATAATTCATTAAAAAAAGGCATGATAGTCACTTTTTTATCAATAACAGGAGTATTAATTACTCGTTGGTTTTATTGGAAACATTTTCCATTAAGTGACCTATATGAATCATTAATCTTCCTTTCCTGGAGTTTTTACGTTATTAATATGATTCCATACTTTAAAACACAGAAAAATAATTTTAGTGCAATAACTACACCAAGTGCTATTTTTACCCAAGGGTTTGCTACTTCAGGACTTTTAAAAGAAATGCATCAATCTTCAATATTAGTACCTGCTCTTCAATCCCAATGGTTAATGATGCACGTAAGTATGATGGTACTAGGTTATGCAGCTCTTTTAGGTGGATCTTTATTATCAATAGCACTTTTAATCATTACATTTCAAAAGGATATAATAAAAATTATTACTAAACGCAAACTTGTTTTAAATGAGTCATTTTTGTTCAGTGAGATTCAATATATAAAAGAAAAAAGTACTATTTTCCAAAGTGCTTCGCCCTTTTTTGTTAGAAATTATTACAGATCTCAGTTGATTGAACAGCTGGATCATTGGAGTTATCGTGTTATTAGTCTAGGATTTATCCTTTTAACCATAGGTATTCTTTCAGGAGCAGTATGGGCCAATGAGGCATGGGGATCATATTGGAATTGGGACCCAAAAGAAACTTGGGCATTTATTACTTGGACTATATTTGCAATTTATTTACATACTCGAACAAATAAAAATTTGCAGGGTACCAATTCAGCAATTGTAGCTTTTTTAGGCTTTCTTATAATTTGGATATGCTATTTTGGCGTAAATCTCTTAGGAATCGGCCTACATAGTTATGGTTCATTTACGTTAAATTAATATTGAAGATTAAATTTATAGAGAAGATAAATACAAAAAAATAAGATAGTAATAGTATAAAGCCAAAGCAAGTTTCTTATAAATAGGTGAGAACCATTAAAATGGTTCTCACAAACGTCAAGCATGCTCAATTAGAATTTAAATTGAATCTTTATTCTTTTTACAAACATAAAAAAGATTTTAATTTCATTTAATGAAATGAAAATTATTTATAAAAAAAATTGGATAGAATAGCTTCCACCTTCTCAGCGGATAATGAAAGAACGAAATCCGGGTAAATGCCAATACCCATTACCGGTAGAAAGATAGAAGTCGAAACAAATAATTCACGTGGCCCCGAATCAAAAAAAGAATAGTTTGTAATATTAAATAACTTATATCCATAAAACATTTGACGTGACATAGATAATGAATAAATAGGAGTTAATATCATTCCAATTGCCATTCCAAAAGTAATTAAAATTTTTGGGATTAAAAGCAATTTTTGGCTGGTAATTATCCCCAAAAAGACTATTAATTCCGCAATGAAACCACTCATGCCTGGTAACGCAAGGGATGCCATTGAAAAGCTACTAAAGAGTGTAAATACTTTTGGCATTAGAATAGCTATTCCTCCCATTTCGTCGAGATAAACAAGACGTATTCTATCGTAACTAGTTCCTGCTAAGAAAAAAAGCGCAGCACCAATAAATCCATGAGAAATTATTTGTAAAATGGCTCCATTAAGTCCCGTATTAGTTATAGAACTTATTCCTATAATTATAAAACCCATGTGAGATACAGAGGAATAGGCTATTCTTTTTTTTAAATTACGTTGTCCAGGAGATGTTAAAGCTGCATAGATTATTTGCATTGTACCTATTATTATCAACCATGGAGAAAATATAGAATGAGCATGAGGTAATAATTCCATATTGATCCGAATCAAGCCGTATGCTCCCATTTTTAATAGAATTCCGGCTAGAAGCATACAAGTACTGTAATGGGCTTCCCCATGGGTATCTGGTAACCATGTATGTAAAGGTATAATCGGTAATTTGACAGCAAAAGCAATAAAAAAGCCAATATAGAATATTATTTCTAATGCCAGAGGATATGATTGATTAACTAATGTTTCTAAATTTAAGGTTGGTTCATTAGAACCGTATAAACCAACACCCAGAACTCCCAGTAATAGAAAAATCGAACCCCCTGCAGTATATAAAATAAACTTAGTAGCGGAGTAGAGACGTTTCTTTCCTCCCCACATAGATAAAAGGAGATAAACAGGAATTAATTCTAATTCCCACATTATGAAAAAAAGTAAAAGGTCTCGGGATGAAAATAATCCGATTTGGGCACTGTACATTGCTAACATCAGAAAATGGAATAATCGGGAATCTCGAGTAACTGGCCAAGCTGCTAAAGTAGCTAAAGTAGTAATGAATCCCGTTAGTAAAATGGGTCCTATCGAAAGGCCATCTATTCCTAATCTCCAGTGGAAATCAAAAAAATCGATCCAGTTATAATCTTCTGTGAGTTGCATTAATGGATCGTCCGGTTGGAAATGATAACAAAACGCGTAGGTTATTAGAAGCAGCTCTACACTTGATACACCTATAGTATACCACCTTATCACCTTATTTCCCCGATGAGGAAGAAAGAAAATAAAAGAACCTGCAAATATGGGCAAAACTACAATTGTTGTTAACCAAGGAAAAAAATTCGTGGTAAAGACAAGATACACTTGAGCCAAAAGAACCCGTACCCGAAAATTCTATTTTCGGGTACGGGTTCTTTTCGGTAAAAAAATCCAAATTGAAAATTGACTAAATGGATTCAAATGGAATTTTCTGGAACGTATCAATAAGCTAGACCCATGCTCCGAGTTGTTTCATGCCATAAATAAACTCGAACGCTTAAAAAATCTGTTGGACAAGCGGATTCACATCTCTTACAACCAACACAGTCTTCTGTTCTTGGAGCAGAAGCTATTTGTTTAGCCTTACACCCATCCCAAGGTATCATTTCTAATACATCTGTGGGACAAGCCCGAACACATTGAGTACACCCTATACATGTATCATAAATCTTTACTGAATGTGACATTGGACCCCTATTTTGTTAACTTCATTAATTTGAATTTTCGATCTAGTTCGAGTAAACTAAGTCAAATACATATTAAAATACCAGATGAATCAATGATTTACCAGAAATTTTTGAAACAATATATTTCTGGATTGGTGAGTTATTATAAAATAAAAAGAAAACAGGTCCAAAATACTTTGATTTATTACATTTTTAGAAGTATGATTATACCTTAAGGTATGATATCCAAAAATCTAAATTGAATATAGTTCTAGTTGATGAATATTAAAATAAAATTTATACTTATTTATAGTATAAATATATATATATAATTTAGTATAGAATATAGAAAAAAATATATTTTATTTATTCAATAAATTCGATTGATTGATCCGAGTTGATTTTCTGTTACGATAAACGGAAGAAACAATCGCCAGTCCAATAGCTGCTTCAGCGGCTGCAATAGCTATAACAAAAATTGAGAAAATGTTTCCCTTTAATTGGCGGCTATCAAAAAAATCAGAAAATGTTACAAAATTTAAATTAACCGCATTCAATATAAGTTCAAGACACATAAGAGCCCGAACCAAATTTCGGCTCGTAACTAATCCATAGATTCCGATCGAAAATAAATAAGCACTCAAAACAAGTACATGTTCGAGCATCATTGACCAACTCCTTATCAATTTCTATTCATTTCAATATGAACAACAATTAAACCTATTTGATTGACGAGAATATCATAAGTTCGAATAGAAGAAATTAAGACAAAATCTGTTAGTAATAATAAAGAGAACCCTAAATTTATAGTCTAAAAAAATAGAATGTAAATGGAAATGCATATGATAAAATCCAATTATTATTTCGATTGCTGGTTGTAAATAAAAAAAAAATCCATTATTGACGAGCCACAGCAATTGCCCCTATTAAAGCAACTAAAAGAATTATGGAAATAAGCTCAAATGGAAGAAAAAAGTCTGTTGATAAATGAATTCCAATTTGTTGGCTCGTAGTTATCAAATCTTGTTCTAGAATCTGGTTTGATTGTGTAGTCCAAATAATCCCATACCATGATGTATTTAGAATAGTAATAATTAATGAAACAAAAAGACTTGTACAAACCACCGAAGTAACCCTGTCCCCAACAGTCCACAAACGAAAATCTGTGTCGTATTCTGGCCCATTCATAAACATTACAGCAAATATTATTAAAACATTTATAGCTCCTACATAAATAAGGAGTTGTGCAGCAGCGACAAAATGCGAGTTTGCTAGAATATAGAATAAAGAGACACAAACAAGAACCAATCCTAACGAAAAAGCAGAAAAAATGGGATTGGTAAATAATACTACTCCTAGGCCCCCTAATATAAGGCCTGACCCCAAAAAGACTAAAAGAAAATCATGTATTGGTCCGGGTAAATCCATTATATGTAAAATAAGAGATAAAAAAATAAGAATGTTTCATGATCTTATTGAATTGAAGAAGAAAAAGGATTGATGCGTTCCTAGTTGTTAAATCCTAATCTGTACGCGGTAAAGTTATTCGCCCTATCGCATTCTATTCTTTTATCTGATATCTGAAAGTAAATTAAAACTATTAAAAATCATTTATAGTAAACAAATTTTCAGTCAAAATGAAGTTTTAAATCTTGATCAATCAATTCAATATAGAAAATAATTGGCATTATTAGTTATTGATCAAGAAAAATAAAATAGAGTGGGTTTCGTAATTATAAATTGTTTTTTAATCACCAGATTTATGTTTTATTTGAGGGGAATTCAAAATTGTTCGAATTGTGTAATCGTCAGTTATTGATATTGGTAAACGACCCAAAGCAATTTGATTATAATTTAATTCATGACGATCATAAGTCGAAAGCTCATATTCTTCAGTCATAGATAAACAATTTGTTGGGCAATACTCAACGCAATTACCACAAAATATACAGATTCCGAAATCAATGCTGTAATTAAGCAATCGTTTTTTTCGAATATCCGTTTCCAATTTCCAATCAACAACAGGTAAGTCTATAGGACATACACGAACACATACTTCACAAGCAATGCATTTATCAAATTCAAAATGGATTCGACCACGAAAACGCTCAGATGTGATCAATTTTTCATATGGATATTGAATAGTTACAGGTAAACGATTGGCGTGGGATAAGGTAATCATAAAACCTTGACCAATGTACCTTGCCGCGCGTACTGTTTGTTGACCATAATTGATGAAACCGGTTACCATAGGGAACATATAGTAAATACCAAAAATGAGATTTTTTTCTTTCTCTTGTTTGAAACAAATTGGTAATTAGAGTAACTATCAAATAGTCTTTTTTTAGACTTTATAATGAAAGGAGTTGGGAAGAAGTTGTTAATAATAGATTACCTAAAGAAATAGGTAAAAGAAATTTCCACCCAAGATTTAATAATTGGTCCATTCTCAGTCTAGGTAAAGTCCATCTTGTTGCTATAGGAATGAACAAGAACAAAAAAGTTTTAGCTAATGTAATGAAAATACCTATTGTTGTTCCAAAGACTCCATCTCCATCCCATTTTATTATTTCAAAAAATTCAGGAATTAATATGTATGGGATAGAAAAATTCCAACCACCTAAGTAAAGAACTGTTACAAATAATGATGAGACTAATAGATTTAGATAGGAAGCAACATAAAATAAACCAAATTTAATACCAGAATATTCGGTTTGATAACCTGCTACTAATTCTTCTTCTGCTTCTGGTAAATCAAAAGGCAATCGCTCGCATTCTGCTAGAGAAGAAATTATAAAAACAATAAACCCTATAGGTTGCCGCCACAAATTCCACCCCCAAAAACCATATTTTGACTGTGCCTCAACTATATCAACGGTACTTGAGCTGTTAGATAATCATAGTCGACGATAAGATCACTCTTGTTATCGCTATTACAGAACCGTACATGAGATTTTCACCTCATACGGCTCCTCAAGAGCCATACATAAATTTAAGGATAAAAGTGAATTCGATATTCTTGAATTTTATTAATTTTAATATTGATTGATATCCTTATAGGATAGATAAAGTAAAAAAAATCGAAAGATCCTAAATTAAGCCGATGGAATTCTGTCTGCAATACTATAAAAGTGCGTCAGAATTTATCTTATCTTTTAACTTAAACTTAGTTTTTTGATTAATACCTTAATTCTTGTTTTTTTTTTATAAAAAAACAAGAATTAAACATTCATTCATGACTTAGGCCACGATAAAAATTCCACTTCCATGGATAAAAAGAGTATATAGAGTTTTTTCGTCACTCTATATTTCATTTCTTCTTTTATTTAAGTTTAAAAAAGTTAAAGGATTACTTCGTTCCTGATAGTCATTTACTTAATGGGTGGATAGGAGTATACTCTGGATCGGAATTTTTGAGAGTACTACTTGATAATTTCTACCAATTTAGAGCCTCGATTATTATTTCTTTTATGTAAAAAAGTTCTCTTAGGAGAACTTACATAATCTCTATTACAAACCCTTTGTGTACTTTGGTGTTCCTAATCATCCACTTATTGTTGCTCAATCTATAGAGTAATAAAGATAAAAAGTTTTTTTATGATAGTAAAAACCCAATAGAGTTGTTCGTTTTAACCCGCTTCAAGTCATGCTTATTAATTAATAAATCTTGGGGGGAAACAGCCTTAACTGTTTATTTTCGTTTAACCCTTGTACATAGGAAATGAGATTCAAAATTGTTACTGCGAATTTCTAAGCTGTTTTTTTCACTCATCTAACTATCTGGTTTAGTTTAGCAACCCGAATGGTGAATAAAAATTTAAGATATCTATTCAATACATTTAAATTTAAAAAATTTTATTTTTCGAAATCGAAAAATAAATGGGTGAAGGCTTATGCCTTAACGAATCACACGTAGAGATATTGCTAATACACATAGAGTTAATGGTATTTCATAACTAATTGATTGGGCAGCAGCCCTTAGACCACCTAAAAAGGAATATTTATTGTTTGATCCATATCCTGACATAAGAAGTCCAATAGGCGCAATACTTGAAATCGCGATCCATAAAAAAACACCAATACTGAGATCAGCTAGAACAAGCCGATAACTAAAAGGAATTACCGAATAACTTAGTAGAATTGATATGACGGCTATTGAAGGTCCAATACTAAATAAATAGATATCCCCTCTAGATGGAAGAAGGTTCTCCTTAAAAAGCAGTTTTGTTCCGTCTGCTAAAGCTTGAAGAATTCCCAAAGGACCGGCATATTCAGGACCAATACGTTGTTGTATACCCGCAGATATTTCTCTTTCTAACCACACGATCACTAGTACGCCTATTGTGATTCCCAAGACGAGAATCACAATCGGTAAAAGTAGCCATATAGTCCCATAAACCTCTTTTAAGGATTCCAATCTGGAAAAAGAACTAATAGCTTGGATTTCTGTTGTATCAATTATCATTTCAACGATCAACTTCTCCCATAATGATATCTATGCTACCTAATATTGTCATAATATCAGCCAATTTCATTTTTTTAACTAACTGAGGAAGAATTTGCAAATTGATAAAACCAGGTGGGCGGATTTTCCATCTCCAAGGAAAAACGCTCTGATCTCCGATCAGAAATATTCCCAACTCTCCCTTTGGGGCTTCGACTCTCACATAAAGTTCTTGTTTCGACAATTCAAAAGCAGGAGACGGCTTTTTACTAATGAATCTATATTCAAAATCATTCCATTCAGGATATTTTATTCTATCAAACCGTCGGATTTCTAAATTCTCATAGGGACCCCCTGGAATTGCTTCTAGAGCTTGTTGAATAATTTTGATGGATTCTGCCATTTCACCGATTCGTACTAAATAACGAGCTAAAGAATCTCCTTCTTTTTGCCATTGGACTTCCCAATCCAATTCGTCGTAACACTCATAATTATCAACTTTACGAAGATCCCATTGTATTCCGGAAGCTCGTAGCATTGGTCCCGATAAACCCCAATTTATTGCTTCTTCTCCACCAATAATGCCTACCCCCTCGACTCGTTTTAAAAAAATAGGATTTCGCGTAATCAAGTTTTGGTATTCAGCAAGTCCCGTTAAAAAATAATCACAAAAATCTAAACATTTATCTATCCACCCATAGGGTAGATCCGCCGCTACTCCTCCAATACGAAAATAATTATGCATCATTCTCATACCGGTAGCAGCTTCAAATAAATCATATACTAATTCTCGTTCTCGGAAAATATAAAAAAAAGGAGTCTGCGCACCAATATCCGCCATAAAAGGGCCGAGCCATAACAAATGCGAAGCTATACGACTTAACTCCAACATAATAACTCTAATATAGCTAGCCCTTTTAGGTATTTGAATATTTCCTAATTGTTCGGGTCCATTTACAGTTATTGCTTCTGTGAACATAGTAGCTAAATAATCCCAACGTGTTACATAGGGTAGATACTGTATAATTGTTCGGTTTTCCGCAATTTTTTCCATCCCTCTGTGTAAATAACCTAACACCGGTTCACAGTCAATAACATCTTCACCGTCTAAAGTAACGATGAGTCGTAGAACGCCATGCATTGATGGGTGGTGAGGACCCATATTGACTATCATGAGGTCTTTTCTTGTAGTTAATCCAGTCATAGGTTTTTCTTTTTCCCCGATTCATTCTTTCATGAATCCTTTTTCCATGAATTGTTGAAAACGAAAAGAAGTTCATCAAAATTCAAGATCTAATAAATTCAATCAAATAATTCAAAAGGCCTCTTCAAATTAACGTGTTTTTAGTTCTCGAATGTTCAATTTACTTATTAATTCTTTATAACGTATTCTATTTTTATTTGACAAATAAACTAGTAGCCGTTGACGTTTTCCCAGAATTTTTCGTAGACCCTTCTGAGATGCAAAATCTTTTTTATGTAATTCCAAATGTGAGGTAAGTCTTCGTATCTTATTGGTAAAACAGAATACTTGAAATTCAACAGATCCTCTGTTTTCTTCTTTTTTTTCATGCGAAATAACAGATATGAATGAATTTTTTGTCATAAATTCTTAACCTTCCTTTTTTTTTACCAAATATGAAATTTTCCCAATCAGTAATAATAATGCCAGCTATTTTAATCTGGTATACATAATAATTTGAATTTCCTTATTTTAAAATTTTTTATTTTCGAAAAGAAACTCAATTTAGTGATTCCTTTATAGACCTAATTGATACATCATAAATTTAGTATTCTATAACGAAATTGAGGGTAGACCAAGGCGCACCTGCATCTATATTATCTAGCGCATACATATATAGGGAATATATAAGCGAAGTGTATCATAAATGTCTTTTTATTTTAAGCGTGGATACATGTGTATTCTTAATATACTAAAACGACTACCGTTATTAGTATCAAACCAATAACGATTCATGCAGGCTAAATCTTCTAATCGATAGTTAGGCCAAAGAAATATTTTTAATTTTATAAGCGGGTTGTTTTCGTGACCAATATTTTTGCTTTCATCACAAAATTGACTACAGTTTTTTAGCTCATTCCCCTTGTAAGATACTGTGTTTTTATACAAAGCATTATTTTTTTGATTTCTTGAATTTAAACAAATTAGAATTCTCAATTCTCTACGACGTCTAGTTGATAAAATAGTTTCAGGAGCAAGCAAATCAAAATGACTTTTGGTTCTATTTTTTGTCACTCTTTGATGTGTTCGAATTGATTCATCTCGATTTCTGTTATCAATATTTTCATTTTCGATGTATTTTTTTTTATTATTTTGATGTTTACTCTTATGAACCAACGAAATACCTATGGTTTGATACAAAATAAATTGTCCATCATCTTTTACAGACAGACGAATAGGTTCAATCAGCAATATCCCCCCATTTATCAATTGTGAAAGAGTCGAATCTTTTTGAATTCGCATTATATCCATATTTATTTCTCTTCGTTCAATCGAGGATATTGTAATTTCTCTTGGATTTGTCAATCTAAGCAGGAAACAATAGACTTTGATATTGTTGATTATTTTTTGATTCAAAGAATTATTCCATTTCAATTGAAAAAGCAAATACCTTTTAAGTAACGAATCGAGTTCTGTTTCTGTACTATTCCTTTTTTTCTTTCTACGATTTTTCATATCTGATCCTAGGGAATTTTCTTCAATATCTTTTTGTTGGTTTAAGAGAAGGGATTCAGAATTTTCTTGACCATCCAATTCAAGAGCTCCTTGACTTATGAGTTCTTTTTCATCTTGATTCCTATTTTCTAATTCAAACGCTTTTTTTTTCTTTGGTATGATAGATCTTATAAAAGGATTCGTTTTTTTCTTTCTATTGATGGTTTTTTTTTCAATAAAATTGTCACTTATATTCAAATTTGAAAAAAGTAAATTCATTGGTATAACCCATGGTTTCATTTTATATGCATTGTAAAGTAAGAAAAATTCTGGGAAGAACCAAAACTCAAGATTTGATATGGGACGACTTAGTATTTCTTCATTCATTCCCATCCAATCAAAAAGGTTTTTTTTTTTTTCGGATCGGTTTATTTCGGCATAAATTGTGTGATAAAAAAGATCTTTCGTATTTATTTTATCAACAATTTGATAATTTTTCTGTTCAGGTTCGGTCTTAGTATTTTTATTACTATTAGTACTTATATTGATCCAAGTCTCAATGTCTACTTTATTTCGAACCGAAAAATCGAGAATTTTCCAATCAAAATATTTTCTATCTATATTTTTATCTATATCCATAATAGTATTTAGTCCAAAAAAATTAGTCATAGGAATACTCCACTCCATATGAATTAATTTTTTTTTTTCTGTGTTATAATTATAAGAGAATTCTTTATTTTTTTTTATTGGTAATGGTTTTATATAATTATAGGAATCTTTCTTATCTTCATAAAAAATAAAATTATATGATAATAGATCATATCTATAGTTTTTTTTTATATTAAATTTTTGTTCTTGATTGGGCAAGAACCATAAATTGTTTTCAGAATTTTTTGTATTTTTACAATTTAGGAATTGGTCTTTTTGATATGAATTCCATTTGTCGTTTTTTTTAAAATTTATATTTTCGACCTCGCGCTGTTCAGTGGCGCGATTGCGCCATTTATGTGGTAATAATCGAGACCATTTTATCTGAGATAAATCATATTGAGAATTTTTTTTTAAGTTTAACCAGTTTTTCCATTGATTAAGTCCATAATTTTGAAGGTTTTTAGTCTTTAGTTCAGAATGATTTATTCCTTGTATTCCAAAATAATATTTTATTTCATTTTTAAGAAATAAAGAAGTTTCACGATACTTAAGGACAGATTTTAACTTATATAAGTTAAACATTTTGACTTGTGATAATTTGTAAAATACATAGGCTTGTGATAAAGAAGATAAATCTGAAAAAATCTGCGAATTATTATTAATAATATAAAAAAATGATTTTTTTATAAGCGAAATAAAGTGAATTGTTTTTTTATTTTTTCTTGCAATCTGTTCTTGATTTGTTTGATTGTTGGAAATAGATTTTTGAATCAAATTTTTTGTTAAAATTTCTATATTAATTCGAGGAATATTAATAAGATAGAGAAATATATCTACGTATATCCTTTCTTTAACAAATTTAAAAAAAAAAATTGATTTACGAATTAATCTAGTATTTCTTCTTTTTACTATCTCACCAATATTTTTTGGTGAGTCTAATTTGGTAATACCATAATGTGTCTTGGTAGGATTAAAATTCACATTTTTAGTTTGTAATCTTTTTTTTTTTTCATTGGAAATATTTTCCATTTTATTTTTAACGGCCTTTATTCTATTAGCTAGATCTTTCTTTTTTTGTTCTGCTACTGAATCTGAATAATTTATCCAATCACTAAATTGAGTTTGAGTTGATGATTCACGAATCGTATGATTGATTATTGTCGAATCTTTTTCTTTTTTTATTTGACTAGATTCTTCTTTCAATACAAAAACTAAAATTCTATTTACTGTTAATTTTTTTTTTATTTTTTGTTTTAACAATAGGAGGTTTTGAATAATCCATTTTTTTGTTTCGGCTGGGGCTTTTAGAAAAAATAGAATTTGTTCTTTGACAATTTTTAAAACTTGAAACCACTTTTTTCTAAATTTTCTAAATTTTTTATGGAGTTCTTTTAAAATAGGTTGAAAAAAAGAAGGTCGTTTTCGAGTAGAACCGAACGGAAGTTCAGTTTCCATCCCCCAAACTGTTAAATAACAAAAATCCTCTTTTTGGTTTTGTTCTTCTTCTTGCATTTGATCTCGATGAGTCAAAGGTTCTATCGTAGATCTGCGCCAAGGTTTTAGACAAAAAGGATAGATTATTTTTATCTGAATACCATCTTTTAACCAGTTTTTAGGAAATTCATTTTCTGATAATTGAACACCATTATAGGTGCATTTAACATGCATTTCTCTATTCCACTCTTTAAAATCCTCAGACCATTCAGGAAGTTGGAATAATAAAATACGACCTATATTTTTTAATACTATCAAAAAAGGCAAAATAACATATTTTCTAAGAATTGACTGAGTTACTAACGTTAGACCCCTGATTATTTGAGCAAATATAATTCGATCCCAGGCTTCGGCTATTTTTATTCGTGCATTTTCTTTTCTTTTTTTTTCTTCTCTTTTGAACTCTTTTTTTTTATTTTCTTCCTTTTTTTTTTCTTTTTCTTTATCTGTATAATCATAAATTTTAAATTCTGATTTTTTTCCCCTAGAATTTTTAAAAATTCCTTTAATTAATCGGGAAATCTTAACAGAAAATAAAGAGGATTTATTTACTCTGTCTAAAAAAAGCGGTGAATGTATATTGGCTTGAAATAATTTCCAAATAACTATTTTCCGTCTTTGAACCCGCATGGAACCTTTTATTATATCTCTACGAAAATCTGATTGTTGTGAATAACGTATCAAAGCTATTTCATCCGGTTCATCGGTATAATCTGTATCTGTATTCTCTTCATTATCAGTATAAATTACTACACGTTTAGCCTTCCTTGAACGAATTTGGTGATCTGTTGGCGCGTCATCTTCTTCATATTGTTTTTCTTCTTGTTCTAAATCGTCAAGTAAAATGTATGACCAGCGAGGAACTTTTTTACTTATTTCTTTTATTCCAATACATTTTTTTGGAATTTTTGGGGTTAAGGATTCCCCTATGATTGCATCAACTAAAAATTTTTTTAAAATTTTTCCTTCTTCTGGAAGTAAAGAAATTCCATTCAGATTCAATGTTGATTCCCCAGCAAATTGACTCATTAAAGGCATGAAATGCCCAATTTCTGTTGATATTTGAATTTTATTAAATGTATCTTTTTTCTGTTCAAATTCGTGGTAATTATAATCATTACGAAGAATACTATGAATCTTATTTATAAAAATTCCATCTATCCAATT